TGAATGAAGATTTTTTTATAAAAAAGGATTTCAGTGGTATTTCATATGTTCGATAGTTCCGTACCGTGTTAATTAGCCAATTTTGCTCATTGAGATTCATCGGCAATACAGATTGAGATTCATCGGCAATACAGATTAAAAGCTAGGAATAGATAGTACCTCTCTTTTCTCCCTTTCAAAAATGAAAACAAAAGAAAATTGAAATGATTGAAGTTTTTTTATTTGGAATCGTCTTAGGTCTAATTCCTATTACTTTGGCTGGATTATTCGTAACTGCTTATTTACAATACAGACGTGGTGATCAGTTGGACTTTTGATTAATTAACATCTCGTTTTTTTTTGACTGACCTCCTTCTTGCTTTCATATGCGGGAGGTCTAATTCCGATTGCTGCTCAATGATTTGTGAACAGTGGAATTTTGACACAATCTAATAAACAAGAGGGATTTCACGCTCTGTAGGATTTGAACCTACGACATTGGGTTTTGGAGACCCACGTTCTACCGAACTGAACTAAGAGCGTTTTTCTTTTTTTTTTCTAAAAAATGAAAAGGCTAGAAAGAGGACATTCTTTAACCCGAATCCATTTTGTACGTATATACTATATTATATCATAGTATATCATAAATTTCAGAATTATATGTATGTCCAATTTTATTAAAAAAAGATAGATCTAAAAAAGATCCCTCGTTACTGCTCAGAAGAGTAGTAATAGGTAGGGATGACAGGATTTGAACCCGTGACATTTTGTACCCAAAACAAACGCGCTACCAAGCTGCGCTACATCCCTTTCAATTGGTTTACAGTGTCATTGTAGAGAATTCCTGTCTTGTTTTCCACATCCTTCTTCTTTTTTATTGGTATATCAAATTCATTTCTTCTTTTTTTTTCATATCAGATAACAAACCTATAATTAAAAAATGACTTTTTTTTACGAAAATTCTCTCAATTTCAATTTGACATAAATAGGCGTTTCCATTTTCAAATTTCAAATGGAATTTATAAGATCGTTCTAGTAGACAATATTTCAATTCTCATTTTCAAAGTGGGGGGGCGGAAGTTACGTATCCAAATACAAGAATTTCTTAACTACATGTACATCCGTAGTTATATATATTACTATATATAATGTAATACAATAAATAAAGAAGGAGGATTTCAAATGCGAGATCTAAAAACATATCTTTCCGTAGCACCGGTACTAAGTACTCTATGGTTCGCTTCGTTAGCAGGTTTATTAATAGAGATTAATCGTTTATTTCCAGATGCATTAACATTTCCCTTTTTTTCATTCTAGTGATTAACATCAGAAAGGGGTGAAAAATTTTAGAGATACGATCAACGATCGGGGACTAATCCCCCCCCCTTTTTTTTTCTAATTCATTCTAAAAAAATAATTAGAAAAAAGTGGGGGGGGGCGAAAGGTCATAAAAATGAGGGTTCAGGATCCAATTAAATTAGTAATAGAACAAAAAAAGTGTTGCTAGGGAAAGAGTATCCGATGAGATACTTAAAAAAAAATACTCTACAAAGATTTTAAGTTTTCACAAAATCATTGTATTGCTTATTATTTGATTTTGATTTAATTACTAATTAATATTCATTGCAACGAAATATTTCAAAATTTTTTTTAGTTAACAACTTCTATTTTTTTGGTTCTTGTTCTTTCTGGATCCTAAAAATAAAATAGAAGATTGGGGTGAATCATAAATCCAAAGGAGGTTTCATGGCCAAGGGTAAAGATGTTCGAGTAACAATTATTTTGGAATGTACCAGTTGTGTTCGAAATGATATTAAGAAAGAATCCGCGGGAATTTCCAGATATATTACTCAAAAGAATCGGCATAATACCCCTAGTCGATTGGAATTGAGAAAATTCTGTCCCTATTGTTATAAACATACAATTCACGGGGAAATCAAGAAATAGATAAAATTGAGTGCTTGTATGTCACCTTTTATTTTAAGAAAAGGAATAATGCTAGTATCTATATATTATTACATATATATAAATATAAACAAATAAATCAATAGAAAGAAATCTAATCCTATATTCTTAATTCTATATAGAAACTCTATCCTATATAGAAATATAAATCGTTTTTATTTTGATCCGATCAAAATAGGATTTTAGAGATTAGGATTTTATAGAGATAAGGAATAAAAAAATTATGAATAAATCTAAGCGACTTTTTACTAAATCCAAGCGATCTTTTCGTAGGCGTTTGCCCCCGATCCAATCGGGGGATCGAATTGATTATAGAAACATGAGTTTAATTAGTCGATTTATTAGTGAACAAGGAAAAATATTATCTAGACGGGTGAATAGAGTTACTTTAAAACAACAACGATTAATCACTATTGCTATAAAACAAGCTCGTATTTTATCTTTGTTACCTTTTCTTAATAATCAGAAACAATTTGAAAGAAGTGAGTCGACCCCTAGAACTACTAGCCTTAGAACCAGAAAAAAATAGACTTATTCTTCAATTGAATAACAATTCCAATCTGAAGGAATTAAAAAAGAGATTAACATTTTGTTCGAAAAATCCAATCAAGAATCAAAATTTGATTGTTATGTCTGTGTCTGTCCGAAAACAAAAAAAGAAAAGAATTCTCGAAAAGAAAAAGAATAACTTAACTCTTTTTTTAGCGACTATATACTCTCGTTTTGTTTTGACGACTTTTTTATAATACTAATTTCTACTCTACCTTCCCCGAGCTCATTCTCCTTAGAACTCTATTTCAAATATTTTAGTGGATTTCTTCCAATCCCCTTATTCTTTTATCTCATTCGAAATCGTATAAAGACAACTCCTATTTAATAGAGCTATTTGTGCAAGTATTTTCCGATTAAGAAGTAATTGCTTTTTGTACAGATTGTGTATGAATCGGTTATAACTATAGAATACCCCCGTTTCGTGAATTACGGCATTTATTCGAGTGATCCATAAGCGGCGAAAATCCCTTTTTCTTTTACCCCTATCCCGATGAGCCGAAACTAAAGCTCTTATTCTCTGTTGAGTCATAGTTCGTGTAAGTCGTGAATGAGCCCCTCGAAAGCTTGATGCAAATAAACGAAGTTTTGTTCTACGCCTCCGAGCTATATATCCGCGTTTAATTCTAGTCATTGAATAAATCAAACTTTGATGAATAACTAATTCTTTTTTTAGTTATTCTTTTCCCCTTTACTAGTCTATTAATAACCAAACGAATTATTCCAATGTATAAAAAAAAATTCCAATGGCTTTTGCTACTCTAACCTTCCCCACCACTACTTTTTGCTAGGTATTTTGCTTTGCTTTGAATGGATAAATAGTGGGTTCCATCGTTTCTATGGTTACTTCTAAAACGGTGAGGTCCTCTCTATACACCGGAGCTCCTTCTTTTAATTAATCAATACTATTGGTAACTTGTACAATTCACATTCTTTGGCTCTACCCCATCAATATTCCAGTAATAGGTCTTTCACAATGAGATCCACTTTATACAGTAACGGTATTTCATTTGTAAAATTGATTTGGTCGTTTACCTTGTTAGTCCGTTCTTTTCTTTCAAGAGTGGATTTAATAAAAAATGGAATTTCCCCCGCTTAATGGATAACCGTTTGTTATCATTGGGGGTTTTCTAAAAAATGGAGTTGATTGGATTTGCACCAATGTAAACCATAAGTTTCAGACACAATAGAAGATATGAACGATCTATCTTTTTTAAATAATGAATCGAGTTCCTCCATTCTATTTTATTCACAGGTACTGATCCTTGATATTTTAAAAAGAATTTCCTTTTTGTGTCTCAGTCTATGATCTAAACGAGTCGCACATACACCCGAGTACATGTTCCTCGTCGCTGAGGGCATCCCCGAAGCGCTGGGGATTTCGTGACATTTCGGATTGGCTGTCTTGTATTTCTAATAAGTTGTTTAATGGTTGGCATACGGAATCATATAAATAATGGGCTGGTTTAGATTAGTTCTAACCGGTTAATTCTGAATTACTTCTCTTCAAGATTCTCTTCAATATATTTTTTTTATATTGAAGAGAATATGAAACTAAACCTTTAATCTAAAAAGATATAAAATTAGAAATTGTAGATTTGCATGAAATCGCTCCTATTTTTTATTGAACCGCGACAAGATCAACAATTCCATGAGCTTGGGCTTCTGTTGCTGACATAAAAACATCCCTTTCCATGTCTTCGGATACAACCCATATAGGTTTGCCCGTTCTTTGTACATAAACCCTTGTGATAGTTTCGCGAAGTTTTAGTAGTTCTTCCGCTTCCAAGATAAATTCTCCCGTTTGTGCCTCATAAAACGAACTAGCGGGTTGATGGATCATTACCCTGATGATATAATAGAAAATTTTCTTCTATTTCGCAGAATGAGGCGAGATAACCAAAAAAACAGAGAAAATTGAATAACCGTACAGGCTTTTTTGTGCATTGCATACGGCTCCACAATGGACTTTACTTTTTTTACCTTTCCTTTTGGCGAAAGAAAAAAAATATAGGTTGTATTATACGCAGATCCAGAAATCATCCAATTACCATCCTTCTTTTTTGTAGGAGTTAAAAAAATACTATGATGGTTCCGTTGCTTTATATATCATTTTTTTGCTTTGTCTATGATTCAGCAATCCCAAAGTGTCTTTTTTTTTTTTTATATATAAATTTTTTAAATAAGCTTCCGGTGTGAAAACAAAGTTTGTGACGCTGAGATGTGCCCGAATAGGTAAGATATCATTTGAAATACCCCTTCCTTATCTCATACTACTCTTTCAATATATAATCTCATTTTTTTAATCTAAAAAATTTCATATCGAATTCGAAGTGCCATGCTATTATTACTTAACTAATTCATATTTTCGATGGCGAAGGCATAGTATTTTTTTCTCGAAAATAAAAAAACTCATTGGCGCCAAGCGTGAGGGAATGCTATACGTTTGGTAATTGCTCCTCCGACTAGGATAAAGGATGCTATTGAAGCGGCCAATCCCATGCATATTGTCTGTACATCGGGTCGCACAAATTGCATAGTATCATAAATAGCCATTCCAGATATTACCCATCCACCAGGAGAGTTTATAAACAAATAAAGATCTTTGGTATCCTTTTCTATACTGAGATATATCATAAGACTAATAAGTTGATTCGAGATTTCGGTATCAACCTCTTGGCCTAAAAAAAATAATCTTTCTCGATAAAGTCGGTTGATTAGGATAAAATTTTATTCCTTAGGAGCCGTACAGGCACCTTTTGATGCATACGGTTCAACAAAAATTGTGAAAAAATCAATGTGTCGATTCCAACCCCCTTTTTTTTTCATAGAAGGTTTTTCTTTCTAACTTATAACGGAAGGACTTGCTCCCAAAAGTCAAAGAAAAAATCTGTTTTGGCCCCTTTTATTAGATATTATAATCCTATAATAAAACGATTGATTAAGCCTGTCAGACTAACTTGATTCGTTGATATTTTTTTTTTCATCGAGATTCAGTTGAAATGTCGATGGTTTTTTCTTGTTCCTGAACGGGCTTCTTCCTTTTTTTGATTCCATTTTTTAGGTTTATGCTCTACCCCGAGTAAAAGGAAAAATTTGCCCGATTTTGATTTGCACATATAGGACAAATGAACCAAATACCGCATCTTTTTTTACTACTCCTTCTTTTTTTTTCAATTCATTTCTTTCACATGTCTTCTGTCAACTAGTCAACAAATTTTTCATTATATTATTTGATTTGAGCAACAGTCTGTTTTAGATCACCCTGTTTCAAAAATTTTTTTTTTTAGAATTTTTATCATAATTTTGCATATTATATAAGTAGTAATATCAATTGGGTTTTTACTAAACGGAGCCTGGATACTTCATTTTATTAGTCCGATCACGTAAACCATAAAAAAATTTTGATAATCTAATATCAATCTAAATACTCCCCGCATTTAATTCCACTTTATTTTATGCGCTTCGCGTTACAAATTTTTGATAATTCAATCAATCTTTTTGGGCGAAACAGAGGATATCTCGATCGAGGGAGAAAATGGGGAAATCCCATATAGCCCAATATATCTGACAAGTCGCACTATATGTCAACCCAAGATGTATCTCCTTCTCCAGGACTTCGAAAAGGTACTTTTGGAACGCCAATAGGCATGAAATGAAAAAAAAAAGAGAATGAAGTTCTCTATTTCACTTTGATGTGGAAACGTAAAACTGGGGGTTTCGTTTTTTAATACTATTATCCTTTTTTCCTACTTTATTAATCATATTTAAATTAATCATATTTAATACATAAGTTGAATAAGCTAAAATAAAATATAAAATAAAAGTAAAGGAAATTTTTTACGAACGGGCTTCTGAATGATGAACAACAATAGCTATCTTGGTTCATATAAAATAGGATTCACCCCCATTGCGTATTGGTACTTATCGGATATAGAATAGATCCGCTTCCCTTTTTTCTTATGAATCGAATTGTTCCATTATTACTAACAGAATAGAACAAATATTAATCCTTTCTCCGAAATAATTACCTAAAAAAGGGGGGGTCCGTAGCATAGTTTTTTCCAATGCAATAAAGTTACATAGTGTCTATTTTTCGTTGATAAAGGGGTATTTCCATGGGTTTGCCTTGGTATCGTGTTCATACTGTTGTATTGAATGATCCCGGTCGTTTGCTTTCTGTTCATATAATGCATACTGCTCTGGTTGCTGGTTGGGCCGGTTCGATGGCTCTATATGAATTAGCAGTTTTTGATCCCTCCGACCCTGTTCTTGATCCAATGTGGAGACAAGGTATGTTCGTTATACCTTTCATGACTCGTTTAGGAATAACCAATTCGTGGGGCGGTTGGAATATTACAGGAGGGACTATAACGAATCCGGGTCTTTGGAGTTACGAAGGGGTAGCCGGAGCACATATCGTATTTTCTGGCTTGTGCTTCTTGGCAGCTATTTGGCATTGGGTATATTGGGATCTAGAAATTTTTTGTGATGAACGTACAGGAAAACCTTCTTTGGATTTGCCCAAGATTTTTGGAATTCATTTATTCCTTTCAGGAGTGGCTTGCTTTGGTTTTGGCGCATTTCATGTAACAGGATTATATGGTCCTGGAATATGGGTATCCGACCCTTATGGACTAACCGGAAAGGTCCAACCCGTAAACCCGGCGTGGGGCGTGGAGGGCTTTGACCCTTTTGTTCCGGGAGGAATAGCCTCTCATCATATTGCAGCAGGGACGTTGGGTATATTAGCGGGCCTATTCCATCTTAGTGTTCGTCCGCCTCAACGTCTATACAAAGGATTACGTATGGGCAATATTGAAACCGTCCTTTCCAGTAGTATTGCTGCAGTCTTTTTTGCAGCTTTTGTTGTTGCTGGAACTATGTGGTATGGTTCTGCAACTACTCCCATCGAATTATTTGGTCCTACTCGTTATCAATGGGATCAGGGATACTTTCAACAAGAAATATATCGAAGAGTTAGTGCTGGACTGGCTGAAAATCAAAGTTTTTCAGAAGCTTGGTCTAAAATTCCTGAAAAATTAGCTTTTTATGATTATATTGGTAATAATCCAGCAAAAGGGGGGTTATTCCGCGCGGGTTCAATGGACAATGGGGATGGAATAGCTGTTGGATGGTTAGGACATCCCGTCTTTAGAAATAAAGAAGGGCGTGAACTTTTTGTACGTCGTATGCCTACTTTTTTTGAAACATTTCCGGTTGTTTTGGTAGACGGAGACGGAATTGTTAGAGCCGACGTCCCTTTTAGAAGGGCAGAATCAAAATATAGTGTCGAACAAGTAGGTGTAACTGTTGAGTTTTATGGTGGTGAACTCAATGGCGTGAGTTATAGTGATCCCGCAACTGTGAAAAAATATGCTAGACGGGCTCAATTGGGTGAGATTTTTGAATTAGATCGTGCTACTTTGAAATCCGATGGTGTTTTTCGTAGCAGTCCAAGAGGTTGGTTTACTTTTGGACATGCTTCGTTTGCTCTACTTTTCTTCTTTGGACACATTTGGCATGGTTCTAGAACCCTCTTCAGAGATGTTTTTGCTGGTATTGATCCAGATTTGGATGCTCAAGTGGAATTTGGGGCATTCCAAAAACTTGGAGATCCAACTACAAAAAGACAAGCAGTCTGATGCAACATTTCTTTTTTTCTTCTAGTTTCTGTTTGCGATTTTATTTAATATAGGGTACTGCAGGAATCTTGATTTAAACCGCTGCCGTTTCTTTGATTCTTTTTCTTTTTTTCTTTATCCAGAGGGATACTCCCAAGTAAACAAAACAGGTATGAAAGCTATAATTGTAAACCACGATCAAATTTATGGAAGCATTGGTTTATACATTTCTCTTAGTATCCACTTTAGGGATAATTTTTTTCGCTATTTTTTTTCGGGAACCACCTAAAATTTCAACTAAAAAATGAAATAATTTTTCATTATCTTCATTGACGTAATCAGCCTCCAAATATTTGGAGGCTGATTACGTCAACTAGTCCCCGTGTTCCTCGAATGGATCTCTTAGTTGTTGAGAGGGTTGCCCAAAGGCAGTATATAGAGCATACCCAGTAAAACTTACAAGTAACCCAGATATAAAGATGGCGACTAGGGTTGCTGTTTCCATTATTATAGAATTGAAAGACCACAATGGATCTATGCTAAGATCGTTTATTTACAACGGAATGGTATACAAAGTCAACAGATCGTAATGAATACAAAATAAGATTTATGGCTACACAAACTGTTGAGGATAGTTCTAGATCTGGTCCAAGAAGCACTACTGTAGGGAAGTTATTGAAACCATTGAATTCCGAATATGGTAAAGTAGCTCCTGGATGGGGAACGACCCCTTTGATGGGTGTTGCAATGGCTCTATTTGCGGTATTCTTATCTATTATTTTGGAGATTTATAATTCTTCTGTTCTACTGGATGGAATTTCAGTGAATTAGACTGAGAAGAATCTGGAAGCCCCTTTAGCTGGATACAAAAAAGTAAAGTATGTAGGTCTAAAAATTTTAGCCTATTCTCCTTTGGTAGTTCGACCGCGAAATTTTTTTTCTGCATTGTATATTTCCGGAATATGAGTGTGTGACTTGTTAGAATTGACCCTATGGATAGTACAGAGAATGGGATCTGTCATCTTTATCAAGATGGTTTTACTTCGTCGGATATTCATTCGAGTATCCGGAGCACGAAATAGATCAAATAGATCACAAAGTATTCGAACTATGATTCATACTTAATACTCAGACCTCGTAGCCGGACTTCTTTCCGTTCTATACTTATAAACTTTAATAAATCAAAATATTTTTCTGCTTTTAAACTCTTATTTCGATCAAAGGATAAGCGCTTCTTTGTATTTTATTTTTTTAGTCATTATAGCTATTTTTTTTATTGAATAAGTGATGATCCAATGGTTCTCACTCAGTGAATTTTGGACTTTGAAGGTTTCATTTAATTATCGTGGTTCTCGTATGAATCTGAGGTTTCAATTGATTAGTTAAGTAGGGTCTTAACAAGAGAATTCCTATCAATAATAAAGAAAACAAGAAGAAATCCCCATTCCCCGTTCCATACAAATACCAAATAAAAAAGGCAATAAAGATAGGTAATCTAGAAGATTCAAGAGGCCTGTAACGATCAACACAACATAAAGACGAATGAGCTGACTTGATTTTTTGGCATTTAACCACAAAGAAGAGCTTTCGCATTTTGACTCTTTCATATCTTTTAATAATATTGAATGAGAGAGAAGTTTAAAACGTTATATTCCATATCCGTTTCAATAAGTATGTGGTTCTTTTTTTTTTGTTTGAGCTGTACGAGATGAAATTCTCATATACAGTTCTTGGAGGGGGAGTAACCTTGGTTTACCTATCTCAATAAAGTTTATGATTGGTTCGAAGAACGTCTTGAGATTCAGGCGATTGCAGATGATATAACTAGTAAATATGTTCCTCCGCATGTCAACATATTTTATTGTCTAGGAGGAATTACCCTT